CAGGCCTTTTATTTGGTAGGTAACATCGATGAAGTTACCGCGAAAGCTATGAACTTAGAAATGGAGAGCAAATTAAAGAAATGACCTTAAATCTTTGTGTACTGACTCCTAATCGAAGTGTTTGGAATTCAAAAGTAAAAGAAATCATTTTATCTACTAATAGTGGCCAAATTGGGATATTACCAAATCATGCCCCGATTGCCACAGCGGTAGATATAGGGATTTTAAGAATACGCCTTAACGACCAATGGTTAACAATGGCTCTGATGGGCGGTTTTGCTAGAATAGGCAATAATGAGATCACTATTTTAGTAAACGAGGCTGAGAAGGGTAGTGACATTGATCCACAAGAAGCTCAGCAAACTCTTGAAATAGCAGAAGCTAACTTGAAGAAAGCGGAAGGAAAGAGACAAGTAATTGAAGCAAATCTAGCTCTTAGACGAGCTAGGACACGGGTAGAGGCTAGCAATACGATTTCGTCGTAACTAATTGGTGCGTTCGAATAATCATAATCAAAAGAAGTTATGTTTATACACCCTTTATCTATATCTTCGATATATATATAGAAGATATCATACATATCTTATTTTGATTTTATTGATTCAATCAAATTCAAATAAGATAATCAATTTAATAGTCTTAATAATCCGAGGGTGAGTAGAAAAACTTATTAGATACCAGAGTCGAGGGTATCTAATAAGTTTTACCTACTATTGGATTTGAACCAATGACTCCCGCCGTATGAAAGCAATACTCTAACCGCTGAGTTAAGTAGGCCTTTTATCATTCCAAAGAGGACTCGATATAACCATCACATAGATTGATTATAAATCCAATATTGCTTAGAAGCAATATCAATCAAACAGATCAAAGAGCTATGATGTTGGATCGTGGAATATTTATCTTGACAAGAAATTATCTACATGCTAAAATATGGAGCATAAACACAAGGGCTATAGCTCAGTTAGGTAGAGCACCTCGTTTACACGCGCGCCAATGGTTTTCAGGGGAGTCCATCATGCAATCAAAAGAATTCATCTTTTTGATAAATCTATGTCTTACTCTATGACTTTGAGGAAACAAGAGAACAATAGCCTGACAATTAGTTCTAGTTCGGTCCTATTTAAGTGTCCATTTAGTTACCAAATAGAACCCATTATTGATTTGAGATATTGATAGGGTGAATACCCAGCCTATTCAATGCTAGGCATAATGAGTATAAGGGCCTCAAAAAATCTCTTTTCGTCCTATGAACTTTAAGGTGTATGAAGTTTCATATTGGATTCTTTAAGCAGAACGATAGAGACTCCATTTAATTTTAAAATTGATCTAGGCCAAAGGCAGACCTACGTCAAGATAACTCTTCTTTGAAACACTTTGGTAGTGCTTTTGAATCAAAATTCTAATAAATAATGAATCGGAGCACATGGAACCCTTTTCTTTCTATCAAGAAAAAATATGGTGGACTAGCTGATATTTATATCAGTTAATGAAAGAGCCCAATGCAAAAAAAATGCATGTTGGGTCTTTGAAACAGTTCAAATCATTTTGAGAATAATAAGTTTGATCTGTTTTACCGAGAAGGTCTACGGTTCGAGTCCGTATAGCCCTACTAAATTTATATACTATCGAATGAATATTAATAATTTATTAAACTATATAGTTTAATAAATTATTAATATTTGATTTGTTTGTTGTTTAGAACCGACCAGTTGACTCTTATCAAAATAAAAAAAAAAGATTAATAATTAAATTCCAACCTAACCAACCAACTACAATTGAATGGAATAAGTGGATCTAGAAAGACCCTACTTACTTTGTTTACTAAAATTGGATTTGTAGACAAGCCTGGGTTTGAAAAAGATCTTTGGTAAATTTCATTGTCAAAGAGACTTTTTGTCTTCATATACCTTACCTATCAAAGCGTAAACAAGTAGTCTTTTCTGTCCTTATACAATCAATAGAAACTACTCTGTCCGAATTCGAATTAAATATACCAAACCAACCCGATTCCAATTCGGAAATCAAAATTCTTAAACATTCTCTTACGCGTGAATTCTCTATTCTAAGAAATAAAAAAAAAAACGAGAATTCAATTTTTTTATTTTTTTAGTTCAAAAATCGAGGTGAAAGTGAGAAAGTTTTCTTTGTATATGTATAAGATAAGAACAATATAAATATATATTTGTATATAATTACAGGTGGAATGGAAAAAAAATGGAAATAAGATTCCAGGCAATTACTCTTGAAACGAAACATATCCCGCAGTAAACAAACGAGGTGGTTCACTTAAAATGAATTGTTGTTTTGACTAAAGAGGTATGGATAACTTGACAATTCCAATTCGAATCAACTAATTCGACATATTTTCCACATTCATAAGGAGTCCGTCTATGTTTATACTTTATGAATATGATATTTTCTGGGCATTTTTAATAATATCAAGTGTTATTCCTATTTTAGCATTTCTATTTTCCGGAATTTTAGCTCCGATTAGCAA